TTGGAGTTATAATAATAAAGAAAAAAGAAAAAATCTAATCAACAAATTTATATCGAGAGTGAAGACTATAGAAAAAATTGTAGGGAAAAAATATCTGATTCTCGATGAACTCGAGAACAGAAAGAGATTATGCAAATTTTTCAATAATAATAATAATAAATACTTACCTACAGTATATGACGCTTTCTTAAATGGTGCCTCCCGAGGACAAATTTTAAAATGTTTTTGGCTTTCAATCAAGGATAAAATTTCCATACAAAATTACATAGAAAGGAGTTGGATAAATAAGATTTATGGTCTCTTTCTTATTATTCATAACTTAAAATTTCAACAGGAAAAAAAAGAATTTGATAGAATTGATAAAAAATCATTAGAAACAAAAATTAGTTTTTTGTTGAATTTAATCAACGAATTTGATGGAAAACCAACATCCAATTTAAAAAAAAATTATTTACTTCCTGAATCTAAACAAGTAAGAATAAATTCAGAAGGGCGAAAAAAAAGATTTCTATTTGAAAACGTTCAAACTGATCCTAACAATAAAAAAATTCGAAAACAATTTATTGCGCTAAAAGAAATCATAAAAAACGTTCCTCGATGGTCACACAAATTAGTCGACCATTTAGAACAAGCGGAAGAACAATATGAAAACCTAGAACTTTTGGGAAAGCGCCCCCCGGTTTGTTCAAGAAAAAGCAAACGTGTAGCGGTTTTTAATGATAATCTAGAATATCACAATACTTTGAATAATCTCCAAGATCTTAATACTGAGGAAGCAGACGACATTGTTGTGATACGTTATTCACAACAACCGGATTTTCGGCGAGACATAATCATAGGCTCGATCCGAGCCCAAAGACGTAAAACAGTTATTTGTAAAGCTTCTGAAGCAAATATTCATTCCCCCTCTTTTTTGGAACGAAACGACCCTTCCCTTTCTTTTGAGACTTCCGAACTAATTAAAAAAATTTTTGAAAATTGGCTATGGAAAAATACAGAATTCAAAATTCTAGATTATACAGATAAAAAGACAAAAGAAAGTACTAAAAAAAAAGAAGCTAACAAAAGAGAAGAAGAAACAAGAAGAGAAAAAAGAAAAGAAAAAAGACGGATAGAAATAGCCGAAGCCTGGGATAGCTTTGTATTGGCTCAAGTAATAAGAGGTCTTATGTTAGTAACCCAATCAATTATAAGAAAATATATAATATTACCATCATTGATAATAATTAAAAATATCATCCGTATACTATTATTTCAATTTCCTGAATGGTCCGAAGATTTAACTGATTGGCGTAAAGAAATGCATGTTAAATGCACTTATAACTGCGTTCAATTATCAGAAAAAGAATTTCCTAAAAACTGGTTAAAAGACGGTATTCAGATAAAGATCTTATTTCCTTTTCGTCTTAAACCTTGGCACAAATCTAAGCTACGAGAAAGATATACCTATCCACTGAAAAATAAAGAAAAAAAAAATGATTTTTTTTTTTTAACCGTTTGGGGAATGGAAACCAAACTTCCTTTTGGTTCTCCACGAAAACAACTTTCATTTTTTGAACCTATTTTTAAAGAACTCAAAAAAAAACGTAAAAAATTGAAAAAGAAGTGTTTTAAGGGTCTAAGAATTTTAAAAGAAAGAAGAATAATTTTTCTAAATGTCTCAAAAGAAAAAAAAAAATGGATAAGAAATAATGAGATAATTCATGAATCGTCCATTAATATTCAATCTATGAAGTGCATAACTTGTGCATTGAGAAAACAAAAACTACAAGGGCTAACTACTCTAACAAAGACAATTGTAAATGAAATACAAAAAATGTCAAAAGACAATAAAAAAGAATTTAGAAGCCTACATATAAATATTAGTTCGAATAAAATCAGCTATGATGATAAAATATTGGAATCGCCAAAAACTATTTTGCAACGCTTAAAAAGAATAAATGTTCGACTAATTCGTAAAACCAATTATTTTATAAACTTTTTCGTTGAAAGTATACATAGAAATATTTTTTTATATATCAAGAATATTTCTAGAATAACTGTACAACTTTTTGTTTTTGAAGGAACAAAAAAAAAAATTAATAAATACAGCTCCTTTACTAACTTTTTTTCCTACCCTAACTATATTTGCAATAATGAAACAAAGCAAGAAAAAATAGTTAAAACAAACAAAAATATAAATAAAGTTATTTATACTATAACGGAGCCACTTTCTAATATTAGTAATAAGAGTTTACATTCTTTTTGTGACTTATCTTATTTGTCACAAGCATATGTGTTTTACAAATTATCACAAAACAGGGCTTTGAACTTTTTTAATTTATATAAGTTAAGATTAAGATCCGTCTTTCAATCTAATGTAACATCCCCTTTTCTTAAAAATCAAATAAAGAATTATTTTATTGGAACACAGAAAACATTACATTCCGAATTGAACCATAAGAACCTCCACAATTTTCGAACAATACATCAATGTAAAAATGGGTTAAAAGGTTATTATCAAGATGATTTATCTGAGTTCATACCACAAGAAAGTAGAAATAGAGTAAATCAACACTCTATAGTTCAAAATAACCATTTCAATAATTTTTTTTCCTATGAAAAAAATGGATTAATTAACTTCGAAAAAAAAAAAAATGTTAAAAAACAAGATAGATATGACCTTTTATCATATAATTTTATTAAGTCTGAAGATAATAAGAATTCCTCCATTTCTGGATTATCTGGACAAGTAAATCATAACCGATATTTTTTTTCAAATTACGACAAAAGTAAACGCCAATTTTTTAATATGTTGGTAGGTATTCTGGTAAAAAATTTTATAGTAGAAAATAATATTATACATATAAAGAAAAACTCGACTAGAAAATTATATCATTGGATATTTCTCAATTTGTGTTTTAGAAAAAAAATTGATATTGGGGTCTGTAGAAATATGGATATTGACACCAACAGTAGTAAATATATTAAGATTAGAACTAATAATTATCAAAAAAGCGCGAAAATCGATAAGAAAGTTCGTTTTTTTACCACAATTCATCAAAATCAAGGGATCAACCCATTCAATAAAAAAAAAAAACTTTTTGATTGGATGAGAATGAATGAAGAAATACTAAATTGTTACATATTTAAGTTCCAACTTTGGTGTTTTCCAGAATTTTTTATACTTCATAATTTGTATAAAAATAAACCATGGACCATACCAATCAAGTCGCTCCTTTTAAATTTTAATGTAAATAAAAACACCACTGTAAAGAAAAAAAGAAATTTTTTTATATCAATTTTTTCATTAGAAAAACAAAAGAAAAGGGAAAAAGAATGCACAATCCAGCCAGATTTTGAATCAACTCTATTAAACTATGAAAAAGATATTGCAGAAAATTATGGGATATCAAAGATGAAAAAAGAGAAAAAGACAAAATCATACCAGAACAACATGTACGCGAAATTGGATTTCTTCCTAAAAAGATATTTTCTTTTTCAATTGAGATGGGCTGGTCTTTTAAATAAAAAAATAATAAATAACATTAACGTATATTGTCTCCTGCTTAGACTTCTAAACCCAAGAGAAATTGCTATAGCCTCCACTCAAAGGGGGGAACTAAGTCTGGGTATTTTTCTGCTTGAGGAAAATTTAACTCTTACACAATTGCTTAAAAGGGCAATAGTACTTATAGAACCCATTCGTCTGTCTATAAAAAGTGCAGGACATTTTATTATGCATCAAACTATGGGGATTTCAGTGATTCATAACAGCAACCACACAATTAATCAAAGATTCCAACAAAAAGACCTTGTTGATAAGCCGAATTCTGATGAATTAATTCCAGAGCCTCAAAAGATGACTGAAAATCAAAACAAAACTTATTATGATTTGTTTGTTCCTGAAAGTATTTTATCCCCCAGACGTCGTAGAGACTTCAGAATTCTAATTTATTTCTATTCTATGAATAGAAATGGTATACCTCTAAATGCGCCATTTTGGAATGAAAATCAGGGAAAGAGTCAAGTTTTGACTAAAAGAAAAAGAGAGACAAATACACTAATTAAATTAAAATTTTTTCTTTGGCCTAATTATCGCTTAGAAGATTTCGCTTGTATGAATCGCTATTGGTTTGATACCAATAATGGCAGTCGTTTCGGTTTGCTAAGGATACATATGTATCCACAATTTGAAAACTGAACTGACCCGTGTACTCAAAAAAAGTAAAATACGGATTGACTTTATTGCCCGCGCTATATTTTTATATGAAGACAAAGACATGCACACATACATTGTTTTACATTCCATTCTGATACATGATACTAATTGAACGACATATCAATATCTATAAATGATGAAAAAATATTCTTTATTTTTAGGGGTCTACTTTTCATCTTTTGAGAGTGTAGATAACCATCTTTTTGTCTACCTATTGGAATACTATTTTCCAATTGGGAATTTTTAACAAAATAAAGATTATTATAGCGTGTATGCCAAATAAAAAAATAATAATAATAAGAAGGAGTAGCACTTTTTTTATTGATAATAAAAAAGATATCTAGTAATTAAAGGCCAGTGGGGGGAAGATTAAATTTTATGGTAAAAAAGTCATTCATCTCGGTTATTTCGCACGAAGAAAAAAAAGAAAACCGGGGGTCTGTTGAATTTCAAATACTAAGGCTCACTAATAGGATACGAAAACTTTCGTTACATTTGGAATTGCACAGAAAAGATTATTTATCTCAGAGAGGCCTCCGGAAAATTTTAGGAAAACGCCAAAGAATGCTGTCTTATTTGTCAAAGAAAAATAGAATACGTTATAAACAATTAATTAATCAGTTAGATATTCGCGAATCAAAAACGCGTTAATTTGAGTTTGAAGGGTCGTTTTGAATTATTTGAGTTAGTAGATCTTGAATTTTAATGAACTTATTTTAACTTTCAGTAATTCATGAAAAAATGAATCGAGTAAAAACCTATGAATATACCAGCTACAAAAAACGACCTCATGATAGTAAATATGGGACCCCACCACCCATCAATGCATGGTGTTCTTCGACTCATCGTTACTCTCGATGGTGAAGATGTTATTGATTGTGAACCAATATTAGGATATTTACACCGAGGAATGGAAAAAATTGCGGAAAACCGAACAATTATACAATATTTGCCTTATGTAACGCGTTGGGATTATTTAGCTACTATGTTCACAGAAGCAATAACCGTAAATGGACCAGAGTTGTTCGGAAATATCCAAGTACCTAAAAGGGCCAGCTATATCCGAACAATTATGTTGGAGTTGAGTCGTATAGCTTCGCATTTGTTATGGCTCGGCCCTTTTATGGCAGATATTGGGGCGCAGACTCCTTTCTTCTATATTTTCAGAGAAAGAGAGTTAGTATATGATCTATTTGAAGCTGCCACTGGTATGAGAATGATGCATAATTTTTTTCGTATTGGAGGAGTAGCGGCCGATTTACCTTATGGCTGGATAGATAAATGTTTCGATTTTTGCGATTATTTTTTAACAGGAGTTACTGAATATCAAAAACTTATTACACGAAATCCTATTTTTTTAGAACGAGTTGAGGGGATAGGCATTATTGGAAGAGAGGAAGTCATAAATTGGGGTTTATCAGGACCAATGCTGCGAGCCTCTGGAATACAATGGGATCTCCGTAAAGTTGATCATTATGAGTGTTACGACGAATTTGATTGGGAAGTACAGTGGCAAAAAGAAGGAGATTCATTAGCTCGATATCTCGTCCGCATTGGCGAAATGACGGAATCCATAAAAATTATTCAACAGGCTCTAGAAGGAATTCCGGGGGGACCCTATGAGAATTTAGAAATCCGATATTTTGATAGAGAAAGGAATCCAGAATGGAATGACTTTGACTATCGATTTATTAGTAAAAAACCTTCTCCCACATTTGAATTGCCTAAACAAGAACTCTATGTGAGAGTTGAAGCCCCAAAGGGAGAATTGGGGATTTTTTTAATAGGGGATCAGAGTGTTTTTCCTTGGAGGTGTAAAATTCGCCCGCCTGGTTTTATCAATTTGCAAATTATTCCTGAGTTAGTTAAAAGAATGAAATTGGCTGATATTATGACAATACTAGGTAGCATAGATATCATTATGGGAGAAGTTGATCGTTAAAATGATAATTGATAGAATCGAAGTACAAGATATCAATTCTTTTTCTAGATTGGAATTTTTAAAACAGGCTTATGGAATTCTATGGATACTTATTCCTGTTTTTACTCCTGTATTAGGAATAACAATAGGTGTACTAGTAATTGTATGGTTAGAAAGAGAAATATCCGCAGGGATACAACAACGTATTGGACCTGAATACGCTGGGCCTTTAGGAGTTCTTCAAGCTTTAGCTGATGGGGCAAAACTACTTTTCAAAGAAAACCTCTTTCCATCTAGAGGAGATACTCGTTTATTCAGTATCGGACCTTCCATCGCGGTCATATCCATTTTAGTAAGCTATTTGGTAGTTCCTTTTGGTTCGCGTCTTGTTTTAGCGGATCTCAATATCGGTGTTTTTTTATGGATTGCCATTTCAAGTATTGCTCCTATTGGCCTTCTTATGTCAGGATACGGATCAAATAATAAATATTCTTTTTTAGGTGGTCTCCGAGCGGCTGCTCAATCGATTAGTTATGAAATACCATTAACTTTATGTGTCTTATCAATATCTCTACGTGCGATTCGTTAAGACATCAAATTTTCCATATTTCTTCCTTTCTATTTTATAGTAAGAGAGCGGAACGAATTGAGTAAATATATTCATTTTTTATTCAGCTGGATCAACTAAACCTGAGGGTTATATGAGTGAAAGAAAACAGCTTATATATAAACTAGCTGTAAAAAAATTGAGTCTCATTTGATATGTATAAACGTTAGAGAGCCAAACGGAAATAAACATAAGCAAACAAAAGTCTTTTCCCCAAAATTGGGTAACTAGTCATCCTGACTTGAAGCGGGCTAAAAAGATAAACTAGAGTGGGTTTTCACTACCGTTTGTATGTATTATCATACATGGATTACCTTAACGTAACGGATGATTGAACAAAAACGAGTGGATGAGTAGAAACACCAAGATACATAAAGGATTTGTAATGGAGATTATGTAAAATAATAAGAAAATTTCTGCATAATGTACAAAGAATATTAATTGGGGCTTTCAGTTAGTAGAAATGATTAGGCAGTACTCCCTACAATTCCGATCCAGAGTATGCTCCTATCCGTCGATTAAATAAATGACTATTGGCAACGAAATAATCCTTTACTTTGGTTTGATTTTGTAACTACACTTTTCGCAGAAACAGAAAGAAGACATAGAAACCACAAAAAAAAAAGAGAAAGAAATACAATTAAAGGATAAAAACTATCTTTTTAGTCGTCTTTCTTTGGACTTTTATTTGTTCTATATTCATATTTATCTAGATAGAATTCAGATCATAATTCCAGAATTAATGTCAAATTCTTTTCGTATGTAAAAAGGAAGGGTTATTGATATCTTTATAACGAGTATTTGATTGAAGAGTTAAGTTATTACTCAACAAATAAAATTTCCAAAGATTTTTGAAATTATTAAATCAAAGGACGAGATCAATTCAGCAGCACTTTAATTTATTTTAATTCAAATTAATTTAAAATAGATATTCGAATTTATTTTAAAATATATAAAATTATTAAAGAAGAACAAATAGAATTCAATTGGTCTAATTCGGGATCGTACAATATATTTTTACCCTATCCATCTTATAAAGATATAAAAAAAATAATACTGACTCGACCCTTAGATTTATTTAAGGTCATCAAGGAGCCGTATGCAGTGAAAATCTCATGTACGGTTCTGGAATAGCGATGGAAACAGTGATGGTATCACCGACTATGATTATCTAATAGTTCAAGTACAGTTGATATAGTTGAGGCACAATCAAAATATGGTTTTTGGGGATGGAATTTGTGGCGTCAACCTATAGGGTTTATTATTTTTCTAATTTCTTCTCTAGCAGAATGTGAAAGATTACCCTTTGATTTACCCGAAGCAGAAGAAGAATTAGTAGCAGGTTATCAAACCGAATATTCGGGTATCAAATTTGGTTTATTTTATGTTGCTTCTTATTTAAACCTATTAGTTTCTTCATTATTTGTAACAGTTCTTTATTTGGGAGGCTGGACTATCTCTATTCCGCACATATTTCTTTCTGAGTTTTTTGAAATAAATAAACCATACGGTGTTTTTGAACGGACAATTGATATCTTTATTACATTAGCTAAAACTTATTTGTTCTTGTTCATTCCTATCATAACAAGATGGACTTTACCTAGGATAAGAATGGACCAGCTGTTGAATCTTGGATGGAAATTTCTTTTACCTATTTCTCTCGGTAATCTATTATTAACAACTTCTTCTCAACTATTTTCACTGTAAAAGGCTATGATAGCCTATATTCCCAACTTGGGTCAAAGAAGAGAAATAAACAAAGAAAAAATTATTTATATATATATATTCACGATATGTTCCCTATGGTAACTGGGTTCATGAATTATGGTCAACAATCAGTACGAGCTGCAAGGTACATTGGTCAAAGTTTCATGATTACCTTATCCCACGTAAATCGTTTACCCATAACTATTCAATATCCTTATGAAAAAGCAATCACTGCGGAGCGTTTCCGCGGGCGAATCCATTTTGAATTTGATAAATGTATTGCTTGTGAAGTATGCGTTCGTGTATGTCCTATCGATCTACCCGTCGTTGATTGGAAATTGGAAACTGATATTCGAAAAAAACGATTACTTAATTACAGTATTGATTTCGGAATCTGTATATTTTGTGGTAACTGTGTTGAGTATTGTCCAACAAACTGTTTAGCAATGACTGAAGAATATGAACTTTCTACTTATGATCGTCATGAATTGAATTATAATCAAATAGCTCTGGGCCGTTTACCAATAGTAATAATTGAGGATTATACAATTCGAACTATTTTGAATTCGCCTCAAATTCAAAATCAGTAAATCCTTGATTAAAGAAAATTTTTGAATTACTAAGGTTCAGTTTTGATTTAACGAAATGAGTTTTTCCGTTTTGTTTGATCTCAATAACTACAAATATCCACAGGTTATTCGTTGGTAAGAATTGCGTCTTAATTTGGATTGAAAATTCATTAATTAATATCTCTGACATTATTTCGAAACGGTTAGTTTCGTATTCGAGCTGCTCTATTCAGAGAAAAAATAAAATTTGTACAATAACTGTACCCACATTAATTTACACTCCCTAGGATTTAATGCAAGTATAAATTTATTATGAATCAGCAAATCAACTATTTTTTCTGGTCTGGTTTCAATAAGGTCATGAAAAATTTTTTGAGTTCTTTATCTCTTATCCTACATATAATGGATTTGCATGGACCCATACATGATTTTCTTTTAGTCGTTCTGGGATTAGGTCTTATCTTAGGCGGTATAGGAGTAGTATTACTTATAAACCCAATTTATTCTGCCTTTTCATTGGGATTAGTTCTTGTTTCTATATCCCTATTCTATATTCTATCAAATTCATATTTTGTAGCTGCTGCACAACTCCTTATTTATGTGGGAGCTATAAATGTTTTAGTAATATTTGCTGTAATGTTTATGAACGGTTCAGAATATTACAAAGATTTTAATCTTTGGACTGTTGGGAATGGAGTTACTTTGCTGGTTTGTACAAGTATGTTTGGTTTACTAATGACTACTATTACAGATACGTCATGGTACGGGATTATTTGGACTACAAGGGCAAACCAGATTATAGAACATGATTTGATAAGTAATAGTCAACAAATTGGAATTCATTTATCAACAGAGTTTTTTCTGCCCTTTGAATTCATTTCGATAATTCTTTTAGCCGGTTTGATAGGTGCAATTTCCGCGGCGCGCCAATAATAATAAGGAAAAATTCTCTCAACTTATCAACAGCAATCCAAATCAAATTTCATTCTGTATTATCGCATTTATTTCCAGAATTTTAAATTGTTTATGTCTAAAATAGAAATTTTTTTTATTCGACCCATTCCCAATATATTTCTTTGTTCCATACTTTGTTTTTTATATTATATTCTAGTAAATTGAATTTAATTAAATGCGTTGCTCATCTTATATTGAAATGAATCGAAATTACTAAGGAGTTGTTCAATGATGCTGGAACATGTACTTGTTTTGAGTGCCTACTTATTTTCTATCGGTATCTATGGATTGATCACCAGCCGAAATATGGTTAGAGCTCTTATGTGTCTTGAACTTATACTAAATGCAGTTAATATAAATTTGGTAACATTTTCTGATTTTTTTGATAGCCGCGAATTAAAAGGAAATATTTTCTCCATTTTTGTTATAGCCATTGCAGCGGCCGAAGCAGCTATTGGACCAGCTATTGTTTCGTCAATTTATCGTAATAGAAAATCAATTCGTATCAATCAATCGAATTTGTTAAATAAGTAGTATAGTAGTAGTAACCATACAAATTAGAATATTCATAAATTGGAATTAGCGTATATTATACATTTTGGATGATCATGTTTGCGAAAATATAAGAAATCAAAGTATCTTGGTTCTCTCCCATGAGTGGATCCATAAGTGGATTGATTAGAATTTTTCTAATCAATCGGAATCATTGATTCATTTAGTATCTAAATATATGATTCATTTACAAGTTTACTAGATCGAAAATTTTTTATTAAAAAAAATGATAGATAGATCCAATGTCACATTCCGTAAAGATTTATGATACGTGTATAGGGTGTACTCAATGTGTCCGAGCTTGCCCCACAGATGTATTAGAAATGATACCTTGGGACGGGTGTAAAGCTAAGCAAATTGCTTCTGCTCCAAGAACAGAGGATTGTGTGGGTTGTAAAAGATGTGAATCCGCCTGTCCAACGGATTTCTTGAGTGTTCGGGTTTATTTGTGGCATGAAACAACTCGAAGTATGGGCCTAGCTTATTGATACGTTCCAAAAAACCCGACTTAAATACGACTACATTTTATTTTTTTACCTTTACCGACAAAAGCGCGTGCTCAAATCTAAATATATATTTAGATTTGAGCACGCGCTTTTCTGGTCCAAGTCTATCTTATTTTTACTACGAATTTTTTTCCTTGGTTAACGATAATTGTAGTTTTGCCAATATTTGCGGGTTCCCTAATTTTCTTTTTTCCTCATAGAGGAAATAAGGTAATTAGGTGGTATACTATTTCTATATGTATAATAGAACTCCTTCTAACAACCTATGCATTCGGGTATCATTTCCAATTGGACGAGCCGTTAATCCAACTGATAGAGGATTATAAATGGATACATTTTTTTGATTTTTCCTGGAGATTGGGAATAGATGGAATTTCGATAGGACCCGTTTTGCTGACGGGATTTATCACTACTTTAGCTACTTTAGCGGCTCGGCCGGTTACTCGAGAGTCCCGATTATTCCATTTTCTGCTGTTAGCAATGTATAGCGGTCAAATCGGACCATTTTCTTCTCAAGACATTTTACTTTTTTTCATCATGTGGGAATTAGAATTAATTCCAGTTTATCTACTTATATCCATGTGGGGAGGAAAGAAACGTTTGTATTCCGCGACAAAATTTATTTTGTATACTGCGGGAAGTTCTGCCTTTTTATTAATGGCAATTCTAGGTATTTGTTTAGCTGGTTATAATGAACCAACATTAAATTTTGAAACATCAGCGAATCAATCATATCCTGTAGAACTCGAAATTCTCTTCTATATTGGGTTTTTTATTGCTTTTGCTGTTAAATTGCCGATTATACCCTTACATACTTGGTTACCAGACACTCATGGAGAGGCACATTACAGTACTTGTATGCTTCTAGCTGGAATCTTATTAAAAATGGGAGCGTATGGATTGGTTCGGATCAATATGGAATTATTGCCTCGCGCCCATTCTATATTTTCTCCTTGGTTGATGATAGTCGGCACAATTCAAATAATCTATGCAGCTTCAACATCTCCCAGTCAACGTACTTTAAAAAAAAGAATAGCTTATTCCTCCGTATCCCATATGGGTTTCATAATTATAGGACTTGGTTCTATAAGCGATACAGGACTCAACGGGTCCATTTTACAAATAATTTCTCATGGATTTATTGGCGCTGCACTTTTTTTCTTGGCAGGAACGAGTTATGATCGAATACGTCTCGTTTATCTCGATGAAATGGGTGGAATGGCTATCACAATTCCAAAACTATTTACGACTTTCAGTATCTTATCAATGGCCTCTCTTGCATTACCGGGCATGGGCGGTTTTGTTGCAGAATTAATAGTATTTTTTGGAATACTTACTAGCCAAAAATATCTTTTAATGCCCAAAATACTAATAACTTTGGTCATGGCAATTGGAATAATATTAACTCCTATTTATTCATTATCTATGTTACGCCAGATGTTCTATGGATACAAGCTTTTTAATGCCCCAAACTCTTATTTTGTTGATTCTGGGCCGCGGGAATTGTTTCTTTCGATCTCGATTCTTTTACCTGTAATAGCTATTGGCATTTATCCAGATTTCGTTTTCTCACTATCAGTTGAGAAAGTCGAAGCTCTTCTATCTAATTTTTTTTATCCATAGTTTTCGTGAGTAAACCAAAAAATGAAACAAAAATATTCTTATTTTAAAAATTATTTGTTGGACAATGAAAAATAAGTACTTTTTCTTCTCTAAAGTTTGAGTAAAATAAATGGGAGTTATATTATAATTATGTATGTAATCAAGCGAGAACCCTTTGCTTTTTTGCATTTCCATTAATGGATTTAAAGGGTTCTCGCTTGATTACACCAAATTTTCTTATATACAGTTATACTTTCCTATGTTTATTTTTGTATTGTTCAAGTACTTTCTTCAATTCAATTAGATGTTAATGTAAATGAACCATAACTATGTAATCCTATTCCTAATAAATTAACCCCAAAATAGCATACCCAAATTATAAGAAAGCCCGTCGAGGCCACAATTGCAGAATTTTCACTTTTCAAAATTTTATTTGTTCGAATATGTAAATAAATTGCAAATATGGTCCAAGTAATAAATGCCCAAGTCTCCTTTGGATCCCAATTCCAATATGACCCCCATGCTTCATTAGCCCATACTGCTCCCGAAAGAATACCTATCGTTAAAAAGATAAATCCTAGACTAATAATACGAAAACCCCAAAGATCCAATTGTTCAATCAATTGAAACCTGTAATAATTCCTAGAATAAATAAAAGAAGTTTTTATTAAACAATTTTTTTTTTCTATTATGTATTGAATCTTGCCCAGCGAAAATGGCTCGTTTACCAAATTTTTGCTTTTACGAAAATTTAGGATGAAATTTTGAAATGTAATGACTAAAAGAGCTAGTGATAATAATGCTCCGCATAAAAGAGCTGCATAGCCCAATACCATCATACTTACGTGCATCATTAACCAATGGGATTGGAGAGCAGGTACTAATATTTCGGATTGATTCATTTCAGTTAAAAGACCTGAAGTAGCAAAACCTTGGGTAAAAATAGCACTTGGCGCGGTTATTGCGTTTAAATTGAAATAGGTTTTCATTTTTTTAAAATACGGAACGATATGAATACTGGAGAAACTCCATGAAAGAAAGATTAATGATTCATATAAATTACTTAATGGGAAATGTTGCAAATAAATCCAACGAGTAACTAATAATCCCGTTAGACAGGAAAAAGTAGTCATCATCCCCTTTTCTGACGAATCAGATAGTCCTACGATTTCATCTACTAATAAGGTTAGCAAATGAATTGTAATTACAATCGAAACGACTGAAAAGGATATATGTGTAAATATATGCTCTAAAGTTGAAAATATCATAACAAATAAAAAAAAAAGGGGGGGGTTCAATTCAATTTCAATTATAGGATAATTGAATTCAACTCGGGAGTTGAACTTAGTATAGGACTCACTCTTTTAGAAAATGACATGCCGCCACTCGGACTCGAACCGAGATGCTCTAGCACTGCTTCCTAAGAGCAGCGTGTCTACCGATTTCACCATAGCGGCTTGTTCTAAATCATAATAAGCCCTTTTTGATTCAATTGTCGAGAGTGAAGTAGGCAATTCAATGCAATTTCTATTTTTTGATTGATCCTCGAGTCGAAAGATAGAATCTAAAATCTGTGTATTCGCCCTATAATCACTTAAAAAAGGAAAGGTCTTTTTTTTTTTTTAATTAGGTTAAATTTCAAGTCAGGGTATATCTAGTGATAGTGACTTAAAGAAACAATTATTTAGCAAGTTATAAAACAAATTTTAATTAATTAGTTTTAACAATCTATTAGTGACTACAAAATTTCTATATGTTCTTCTCTAATTTAATTAGTTTAATAAATATATTCAATATACAGGTAATATACAAACAAAATAGTATAGTTATTCTATACAATATAGACAATAAAAGCTCAAACTTTTTTATTATCGAATAGATGGGGATTCTTATTTTCCCCATCATAAAAACCATAAAGCATACTCAAAAGAAAGGGTTAATCTTCTTTTTGTGGTTATTCTTTATTTCAAAGAAAGAAGACTTTTTGAATTCGAAAAGCGAAACAAATTAAATTTTTCATTGTTATTGATCGGGTCAAAACAAAACATTAGAGACTATAAATTTTTCTTTTAGTTCGATTTATAAATTTGTCATTTTATATCTATTTATATTACCGTATATATATATATATAACCTAATATAAATATAACCTAATATAAATAAAATTTGATTATAATAAAAAAAAAATTTTATAAATTTTTTCTAACTTATAATCTAAAACTTATAAAGACATTCTAAAAAATTGACAATTAATTAGAAACAAATTAGACTGACTGCTTTTCGAATCAAAGCAACTCAGATTTTTCCAATCTTTGATTATTTATTTGTTGCATAAAAAAAACTTTTTGAATTCCTTGTAGAAAGAGATTTAGCTAATGAAAAAGCTTTCAATGCTGCCCAATATCCTTTTTTTTTCCAAAGATTTTTACGAATACGTTTTTTTGAAATAGAAATACGTTTTTTCGGAACTGCCATTAAAAAATAGAATAAGTTTTTAATTGCTATAGTTGGATGTCAAAGACATCTATTATCGATTGTTCAAAAAAACAATTGTTTTTTACTATGAATTATTCGGCTATCTATTTATTTTCTAGCCAGTATACCCCTTATAAAAATATCAATATAGAAAAATAAAAATTGCATAAATGTAAATATAGTAATAAAAAAAACGACAGTATACCATCTCTGTATAGTTTTTTTTATTGTTCTACATTCTATAGATATGTAAATTATTGGAATAATACATATTAATAATTAAGTTAAGATGAAAATTTCCATTTTCCTTTCTTTTATCAAATTTTCAATTTTAGGCAATAATTGAATTTTACTAAAAGTACTATGTTTTTTTGAGTTTTCAATAGTAATTCATTTAAACAATTTAAATCTCTTGATTTGAAATATTTAAAATAGTTGAAAAATATTCAAAATAATTAAGTCTAGAAAATTCTATATTTTGTATATTTCAATTTTTTGTTTATTTTATTAACCGATCCCTTTCATTTCAAAAAAACTAAGAGCCAGTAAATCAGAAACAATTAATTAAGATAAAAAGAATTTTTTTTATGCAATATACATATCCATATTCATGGATTATACCTTTTATTCCCCTTCCCGTTCCTATATTAATAGGAGCAGGACTTCTACTTTTTCCCAAGGCAACAAAGGATCTTCGCCGTATGTGGGTTTTTCCTAGTATTTTATTCTTAAGTATAGTTATGATTTTTTCAACTTATCTGGCTATTCAACAAACGAATAACCCGTCTATCTATCTATCTATATGGTCTTGGACTATCAATAATGACTTTTCTTTAGAATTTGGTTATTTCGTTGACCCACTTACTTCTATTATGTTAATATTAATCACTACTGTTGGAATTATGGTTCTTATTTATAGTGACAATTACATGTCTCATGATCAGGGGTATTTGAGGTTTTTTGCTTATATGAGTTTTTTTAATGCGTCAATGTTAGGATTAGTTACTAGTTCTAATCTGATACAAATTTATTTTTTTTGGGAATTCGTTGGAATGTGTTCTTATTTATTAATAGGGTTTTGGTTCACCCGGCCTACTGCAGCGAATGCTTGTCAAAAAGCGTTTGTGACTAATCGCGTTGGAGATTTTGGTTTATTAGTAGGAATTTTAGGCTTTTATTGGATAACGGGCAGTTTAGAATTTCGGGATTTATTTGAAATATTCAATAACTTGGATAATGAGGGTAATCTTTTATTTTATACTTTGTGTGCCTTTCTATTATTTGCTGGTGCAATTGCTAAATCGGCTCAATTTCCACTTCATGTATGGTTACCCGATGCCATGGAAGGTCCTACCCCTATTTCAGCTCTTATACATGCTGCTACTATGGTAGCGGCCGGAATTTTTCTTGTCGCCCGGCTTTTCCCGCTTTTAATAGTTTTACCTTACATAATGAAGCTAATAGCTTTGATAGGTATAATAACATTACTTTTAGGAGCCGCTTTAGGTCTTGCTCAAACGGATATTAAGAGGGGTTTAGCTTATTCTACAATGTCTCAATTGGGCTATATGATGTTGGCTCTCGGTATGGGTTCTTATCAAGCGGCTTTGTTTCATTTGATCACTCATGCTTATTCTAAAGCATTGTTGTTTTTAGGTTCCGGGGCTATTATTCATTCAATGGAAACTATTGTAGGTTATTCTCCAGATAAAAGTCAGAATTTGGTTCTTATGGGAGGTTTAAAAAAACGGGTGCCTATTACAAAAACATCTTTTTTACTAGGTACACTTTCTCTTTGTGGCATTCCGCCTCTTGGATGTTTTTGGTCTAAAGATAAAATTCTTAATGATAGTTGGTTGTATTCACCGATTTTTGCAATAATTGCCTATTCCACCGCGGGCTTAACTGCATTTTATATGTTTCGGATATATTTACTTACTTTTGAGGGCCATTTAAATGTTTATTTTCAAACTTATAGTGAAAAAAAAAAAAGCTCGGTTTATTCAACATCTTTATGGGGTAGAGAAGGACAGGGGTTGATTAAACCAAATTATTCCTTATTACCTTTATTAACAAGTAATAATTATAAACGGATTCCTTTTTTTTTCAAAAAGAAAAATCAACTCCATAGTAATGGAAGAAGTATAACGGTGCCTTTCTTTACTATTCCTTATTTTGGAACTAACAAGAGTTTTTTGTATCCCCATGAATCGGACAATACTATGCTATTTCCTATGCTTCTATTAGGCTTATTTATTTTGTTCATTGGAGTCATAGGAATTCCTTTCTTCAATCAAAAAGGAATGCAGTTGGATATATTATCCAAAATGTTAAATCCGTCTATAAACCTTTTACATCAAAATAAAAAAATAGAGATGGGTTGGAATTGGTATGAATTTCTAACAA